ATCGGTACCCTATACTTAATTTTTGGAGCTTGGTCCGCCATAGTAGGAACAGCTCTTAGAATATTAATCCGAGCAGAACTAGGTCAACCTGGTAGATTGATTGGAGACGACCAAATTTATAATGTTATTGTTACAGCTCACGCATTTATTATGATTTTTTTCATGGTTATGCCTATTATGATTGGGGGATTTGGAAATTGACTCCTACCTTTAATATTAGGGGCCCCTGATATAGCTTTCCCTCGACTTAATAATATAAGATTTTGACTTCTCCCCCCAGCACTTATACTGTTAATTAGAGGTTCACTAGTTGAGGCAGGGGCCGGGACAGGATGAACTGTGTATCCTCCTCTTTCTAGGAATATTGCACACTCCGGGGCATCTGTAGATTTATCTATTTTCTCCCTTCATTTAGCTGGGGCTTCATCCATTCTTGGTGCCATTAACTTTATAACTACAGTTATTAATATGCGAGCTGAGAGCTTGACCTTTGATCGATTACCATTATTTGTTTGAAGGGTGTTTGTAACTGTAATTCTTCTACTTCTATCTTTACCAGTATTAGCAGGGGCTATTACTATGTTATTGACAGACCGTAATTTAAATACTTCGTTTTTTGACCCTACTGGGGGAGGAGACCCAATTTTATATCAGCATCTATTTTGATTTTTCGGCCATCCAGAAGTATACATTTTAATCCTCCCCGCCTTTGGGATAATCTCCCATATTATTGCCAGTGAAAGAGGTAAAAAAGAATCCTTTGGAACCCTAGGGATGGTTTATGCAATTATTGCCATTGGTATCTTAGGATTCGTAGTGTGAGCACACCACATGTTTACTGTAGGAATGGATGTTGATACTCGAGCCTATTTCACTTCCGCTACAATAATTATTGCTGTGCCCACAGGGATTAAAGTATTCAGATGGTTAGGCACTTTACACGGGTCTCATTTCCAATATTCTCCTTCTCTACTTTGAAGTCTTGGGTTCCTATTCCTATTCACAATTGGCGGAGTTACCGGGGTAGTTTTAGCAAACTCTTCTTTAGATATTGTTCTACACGACACATACTACGTTGTAGCCCATTTCCATTATGTACTATCGATAGGGGCAGTCTTTGGAATTTTGGCTGGTACTGTTTATTGATTCCCTCTTCTAACTGGAGTTACTATAAAACCTAAATGATTAAAAACCCACTTTGCTGCCATATTCTTAGGTGTTAATTTAACCTTTTTCCCACAGCACTTCTTAGGGTTAGCCGGAATGCCTCGACGATATTCTGATTATCCTGACGCCTTCACTACTTGAAACGTGGTTTCTTCTGTTGGGTCAACTCTTTCCTTTGTTAGAACTTTGGGTTTTATCTTTATCTTGTGAGAGGCCCTTGTATCTCTTCGGCCTACTATCTTTTCTAATAATCTTTCATCTAATATCGAGTGGCTACATAATACACCGCCTCATTTCCATAGATATAATGAACTCCCTCATTATATTAACTAGATTATAATTTTGAGGTGGCAGATAAGTGCAGTGGATTTAAGATCCATATATAAAGGTTTAAGCCCTTTTCTTAAAAACTTAGTTAAAATATAACTTTAGCTTGTCATGCTAAGATTGCTCTAAAAAGGAGCAGTTTTTGTGCTATAATGTCAACATGGTCACAATTGAGATTTCAAGATGGAGCCTCGCCTTTAATAGAGGAATTAATTATATTTCATGATCACACTATACTAATTTTAACCTTGGTCACCAGTCTAGTGGCTTATATTATTATTACTCTGTTTAATAACAGATTCCTGGATCGTTACCTATTACAAGGTAACTTAATTGAGATTATTTGGACTTTTATTCCTGCTTTACTCCTTATTTTTATCGCACTACCCTCTCTGCACTTACTTTATCTTCTAGATGAATATGATAATCCCTCTATTACTATTAAGTCTTTGGGACACCAATGATATTGGTCATACGAATATTCTGATTTCCTAGACCTAGAGTTTGATTCCTATATACTGCCTACTAATGATCTTGATATAAATCAGTTTCGTCTTATTGAAGTAGATAATCGGATAGTTGTTCCAATCAATTCTTATATCCGAATTTTAGTTTCCTCCACAGATGTGATTCATAGTTGAACCGTTCCAGCCCTTAGAGTAAAAGCTGATGCTGTGCCCGGTCGTTTGAACCAACTAACCTTTTTAGTGAATCGCCCTGGGTTATTTTTTGGTCAATGTTCCGAAATTTGTGGTGCTAATCATAGGTTCATACCAATTGTAGTTGAAGCTGTAACTATAAATTCATTTTTAAATTGGATTAACAATTTTGAATAATGATAAGGCCTTATTTAAAGGCCGGAGCCATCCTATCATTAATCCCTCACATATCTCCTATTATATGATCCCTAATCTTGATCCTTTCTTTAATTCTAGTTTTAACTCTTACCTCAATAGTTTATTTTAATTTTCACGTTTTAAGTCCTAGATCAACGAAAAAAGATAAAGAAATTTTAAAAGTAAATTGAAAATGATAACTAACCTCTTCTCTTCTTTTGACCCTATATCAGCCTCTTTTTCCACTCAAACAAATTGATTAAGAAGAATTATTTTTCTAATAGTAATCTTCCCCAGATTTTGGCTGTCAAATTCAAAGTCAGGCCTTATAATCAACGAAATCTTATACACTATTCTTAAGGAATTTGTACCATTGTTCAAAAGGTATAAAAACCTCATTTTTTTTATTACAATTTTTCTATTTATTTTGGTTAACAACTTATTTGGGCTTATACCTTATACGTTTACTAGGACTTCTCATTTGGCGGTTTCATTATCCCTGGCTATGAGTCTATGACTAAGATTTATGCTTTATGGCTGGGTTAACAACACTAAGCACATATTCGCTCACCTAGTGCCTTTAGGAACACCTATCATTCTTATACCATTTATGGTTTTAATTGAAACAGTTAGAAACATTATTCGCCCTATCACTTTATCTGTACGTCTAGCTGCCAATTTAACCGCTGGGCATCTACTATTAATTTTACTAGGGGAAAGTATGGTAGGAGCCGCCCCAATCGTTATTCTAAGGGTAACTATAGCACAGCTAGCCTTAATAACTTTAGAAGGGGCAGTAGCAGTAATTCAATCGTACGTTTTTGCAACTCTTACTACCCTTTACGCTAGAGAAGTATAATGATAAGCCATTCTCATCACCCATTTCATTTAGTAGATATAAGGCCTTGGCCATTCACAGCTTCAGCTGGAGCTTTATCTATAACAGTAGGTCTCTCATATTGATTTCATTATAGTTCTATGTCTGTGCTAACACTAGGTATAATAATCTTAATTCTATCCTCTTACCAATGATGACGAGATATCTCCCGTGAAGGGACTATGCAAGGTCATCATAACTCGTTAGTTATAGTTAATCTTCGTTGAGGGATGATTTTGTTTATTGTCTCTGAAGTATTCTTTTTTTTATCCTTCTTTTGGGCATTTTTCCATGCGAGGCTAGCTCCTTCAGTAGAAATTGGCACTCAGTGACCCCCCTCTGGTATTATCCCATTTAACCCATTTCAAGTCCCACTACTTAATACAGCAATTTTATTAGCCTCCGGGGTAACCGTAACCTGATCGCACCACTCATTAATAAATGGTAACCATTCACAAGCCGTACAAAGTTTATTCTTAACCATTATCTTAGGTTTCTACTTCACCGCCCTCCAAGCATACGAGTATATTGAAGCCCCCTTTTCTATTTCAGAAGCAGTATATGGGTCAACATTTTTCGTAGCTACAGGCTTCCATGGTCTGCATGTTATTATTGGGTCAAGTTTCTTACTAATTTGCTTGATTCGAATAGTAAAGTACCACTTTACACCTGAACACCACTTTGGGTTTGAAGCTGCAGCTTGATATTGACATTTTGTAGATGTAGTATGATTATTCCTATATGTTTCTATTTACTGGTGGGGAGGATAATTACATATCTAATTAGTATAAAAAGTATTGTAAACTTCCAATTTACAGGTCTACCTCAGATAGATTAGATAATCTATATTTTGATTTTAGCTTTTATTGTAGCATTACTTTTAAGATCTATCCTTTTAATTCTTTCGGCCCTCCTCTCAAAGAAAAGAATGCTTGACCAAGAGAAAAGATCCCCTTTCGAATGTGGCTTTGACCCCAAAAATACCTCACGGATTCCCTTTTCTATTCGATTTTTTTTAATTGCTATTATTTTCCTGATTTTTGACATTGAAATTTCAATCCTTCTACCATTAGGAATTATCTCAGGGTCTTTAAGCCCTATATCCTGGCTGCTAGTGGGGGGGACCTTTTTAGCATTAGTCACTTTAGGGCTTTACTACGAATGAGTGGACCAAACTTTAAGTTGAATCACATAGGCAAGAAGCGAATATTCGCTGTTGATTTCGGCTCATCCTTTGGTCTAATAGGGCCCTTGTTTTTAGTTATAGCTAAATAAGCAATATCATTGTTAATGATAAGATAAACAACAAGGTTTTAACTAAGAGAAAAGAAGTTTTAAAAATATTTGACCTGCAATCAAAAGTAGGTGACCCCCCCCACCCTTTTCTATTGAATCTGAGTAGTTTAAGAAAAACTTCTCATTTTCGTTGAGGCAAAGAATTACAAAAAATTCCTTAGATTGAAAATGAATTAATAGGAGCTTCTAACTCTTTGTATTGCAGTAATGTAACATTTTTCTAATAATATTACATACCAAGAGACCAAAGTCACCATTGCAGCTTCAATGCAAAGCTCTAATTTTAAGCTATCTTGATTAACTCAAAACAAAGAATACTACCACTGCCCAGAAAATAAAAATATAAAATTTGACACCATATGATAATAGCTTTTGCATACTATCCGCGCTAGACGATAAAGTTTTAGATAGGCCTTGACCACCATAAAACTCCACTCAGCCCAAGTCCCCTTCTTTACCCCAGCTCCCTCCTTTAGATAGGGGGCTATTAATTAAAAATTGTGAGGATAAATACGGCATAAACCATATAGAAGAACTAAACCAAATAGAAAATCTGAAAAATGATATAAATTTGGAGTTTAAACTAGGTTGAGAAATAAGAAAACCTAGCACCCCTCCTGTGATACAGGTAACTAAAGTTAAATTTTTTAAAGTAATAGGTAAAAAAATCTCAGGCCTCTCAACCATAACCCAAGAGATCCTAGCCCCAAAGATAATAGAAAAAAATGTTAGACCTAAGGTCGACTTTATCATTACGCCATTGCCATCTCTTATGTTACTTGACCCACTTAGCACGTAGTTACGAATAACTACATAATAAATTAAACGTAAGGTGTAAGCTACTGTTAAACCAGTGGATAAGAATAGAAATAAAATTCTAAGACTATTTAACTCCTGAAACAGGGCTATTTCTAAAATCAAATCCTTAGAATAGAAACCTGCTAGAAATGGCATACCTGACAAAGCTAAATTTGATACTGTAAAGCATGACCTAATATAGGGGATTATTAAAGAACAATTTCCTATTAATCGCAAGTCTTGCCACCCCTTAGAACTATGGATAATACACCCAGCTCTTATAAATAATAGGGCTTTAAACAAAGCATGCATAATTAAATGAAATAGTGCCATTTTTACTAGTCCTATTCTCAATCTAAATATTATTAGACCAAGTTGGCTCAAAGTAGAAAGAGCGATCACCTTTTTTAAATCGAATTCAAAACATGCCCCTAAGCCCGCCATGAATATAGTTAAGGTGGAAAGAATTATTAATAAGTCATTTAACCAGAAATCATAAATTCAACCCAGCCGAATTACCAAATAAACCCCTGCTGTTACTAATGTTGAAGAATGAACAAGAGATGAAACTGGGGTTGGGGCAGCTATAGCAGCCGGCAATCAGGCCGAAAAAGGAATCTGGGCTCTCTTAGTCAAAGAGGCTAATACGATTATTAAAGTAGCTAATTTTAAAAATGGGCTATCTCCCAATCAGCTCGCCAACCCTCAATCACCGTAATTTAGTATATAAGCGATAGTTACTAAAATAAATACATCCCCCACACGATTAGATAACACAGTCAATATCCCAGCATTTAGAGATTTATAATTTTGGTAATAAATAACTAGACAATAAGACACCAGTCCCAAACCGTCTCAACCTAATAACAACCTAATTAGGTTGGGGCTAAAAATTAAAAGCCCTATGGAAGTGACAAAAGCTAAAAGCAAAAGAATAAACCGAGGTATGTTTAACTCTCCTTCTATATACTCCCCCGAGTAATAAAATACACTCCCGGAAATTAATAAAACAAAAGAAATAAATGTAAAAGAAACTCAATCCAAAAGTAGTGTGAAATCTACTATTCTTCTCCCTCATGTGAAAAGATTTCAATTTAAACATAGCGCGGAGGACAAGTTAAGTGTGTAAAGCCCTAGCAAAAAATTAATTAGAGACAGGGCCAATAACAAAGCGAATAATAAATTTCAAATACTCAAAATCAACATAAGATAAGGCCTTCACGGGTCATTAGTTTAAAAATTTTACCCTTAACTTTGTTCAAGGCACCATAGATGCATCTAAGACTCCACAGATCCTAATTTTTATAAACTACTTGAACCTCTAATATGTTATTAAATCCACTTCAAAAATCAAAAAGAATAATGGAATAAAATGTAAAAAAAGTACTAGGTGCTCACGAACTAGATTGTCACAAAAGGATTGGATACCAGAGTAAAATTGTCCATGTTGGGTTCTTGAAAATAGGTACAACCTATAAGCCGCCCCCATAAAAGAAAATAATATCAAAATTAATAAAGTTAAAAAACTAAATCTTAAGACTCTTCCAATTAATCCTAACTCGCCTACTAAATTTAGAACGATAGGCGCCCCTAGATTTCCAATTCTAAATATAAACCACCAAAAAGCAGAGGAAGGCATAATTCTAACAAAACCTTTATTAATTGAAAATCTTCGAGAACCTCTACGTTCAAAAGCTACCCCTGACAAAAAGAACAAACCTGACGAACATAACCCATGGGCTACACATATATAAAGAGCACCACTAAAGCCCCATAATCCTCATCTGCCCAAACCTGCCAATAATAGACCTATGTGGCTAACTGAAGAATAAGCAATTAAACATTTTAAATCCACCTGCCGAAGACAAATAAAACCAACAAATAGACCCCCTACTAGCCCTAATGAGACAAAAAAAGATCTTAGATATACTACAAATCCTTGGAAGAATAATATAATACGTATCAGGCCATAACACCCAAGTTTTAATAGAACTCCTGCTAGTATTATAGACCCAGATACAGGGGCCTCTACGTGGGCCTTGGGCAGTCAAAGATGAGCAAAAAAAGTAGGTAACTTTACTAAGAAAGCCAAAGAAGAAAAGAAAAACCAAAATTCTAGGTTTCTCTGATTAGAAAATTTTTTAATCCTCAAAAATTCTATACTGAATCCCTTATTAATTTTTACTATTAAGATTAAGGAAATTAGCAAAGGCAAAGAAGCTAAAATAGTATATAAAAATAGGTAAATACCAGCTTGTAAACGCTCAGGTTGGTAACCTCAACCAACAATTAACAAATAAATTGGGATTAAAGAGCCTTCAAAGTAAACGTAAAAAGATAACAGATCATAACACCTAAAAGTTAACACCAATAAAATGGTTATTATGCACAATACCCTACAAAATTTTTTCCTGTAAAATCCACCAGTAAAGTAACCGTTCCTAGAGATTAATATTAGTAAAATAATCCATAAAGTTAATAAAATTAAAAATCAACTTAATCTATCCACTGAAAAATAGGAGATACTCCTAAATATAGTGTTTCCTTTACCAATCCAAATGATGATCAAAAGGGTTAAAACAATAGTTATACTACTAATACTCAAGAGATTTCTTACTAACCATAAACCAATTAGAATTATAATGAGCTTAAGCATTAATTTGGAATTTTAATAAAACGAACCATTTTCTGGCTCAACCCTTGGAGATTATTGATAAATAAACTATTAAACAATAATGAATTTCTAATGATTTAAAAAACTGGTTTGTAGTTTTTTTTAGCTTATCAACATAGTATCTAGAATTACCTTTATAAAAATTCTTTAGAAGCCTAAAACGATTACTGACTCTAAAAAATAATATTGTAAAATATTTTAAAAAATTTTCTAATTGTAAAATTGACATTGAAAAATTAGCCTTAGATATATTATAAACTAAGGATTGACAAAGTAGAAATTTGGTCAGATCCGTAAGATCGAACCATATTAACTAAAATCCTGACTCCTAAACTTCCTTCACATACAGAAGAGATAAGAAATACTATACCCAGATAATTTTCAAAACCTGAGAATAATCTAGTAATTAGGATTAAAAAAAAGCCTATCAAGGCGATATACTCCAAGCTAATTAACATGTTTATTAGATGATTACGCTTAGAGACAAAAACTCAAATACCAGCGATCATCAAGAATGTGGGTATGCTTATTAGGATATTGAATGTTATAGAAATTCAAAAGGATTAAATACTTAACTTCTCTGATTTCCAAAACCAGTATTTTAATAAACTACCTTATGTTTTTATAATTTAACTAAAATGTCGGTCTTGTAAGCCGAAAATAGATTCTAAAAGAAACTTAAAAACATTATTCAGAGTCGATTTTAACGATCAAAATTTTTGGAATAAATAATGTTCTCTCTACTAACCGCTATAGTACTGTTAAATTTTTCATTTGTTTTTATATTTCACCCACTAGCTATAATCTTAGTTTTAATTGCCCAATCAATTATTGTATCGATTCTTCTATTTGCATTAAGACATTTCCCCTGATTTTCTTACACCCTTATTCTAGTTTTTCTAGGGGGAATGTTAATTCTCTTTACTTATATAGCCAACGTGGCCTCTAACGAAAAATTTTCTCTAAACTTAAAAATTTTAGCATTAAGAGGTTTAATTGTTGTGTTATCTTTCCCATTTAATTATTTAAGATTAAAATTACCTCAAGAAGCCAAACCCCAGAATCAAGAACAATTCACTGGTATATTACTGATAAAACCTTATGACCTAATAATTTTACCGTTAATTATAATAATGGCGGGCATTATTCTATTAACACTATTAGGGGTAGTGAAAATTAGAAAAATGAATTCTGGGCCCCTCCGAATTAATTAATGACAATTCCGTTACGTAAGAACCACCCCTTAGTTAAAATTGTAAATGGGGTATTAATTGATTTACCTTCACCAACCAATATCTCTTATATGTGAAACTTTGGATCCCTTCTAGGACTATGTTTAGGCATTCAAATCGTCACAGGTCTATTTTTAGCTATACATTTTGCCTCAGATATTGAAATTGCCTTTTCTTCGGTTATCCATATTATTCGGGATGTTAATAGGGGCTGATTAATCCGGACAGTTCACGCTAACGGGGCCTCTTTCTTTTTTATTAGTATTTATCTGCATATTTCTCGGGGGATCTACTACGGCTCATATAAAATATTTCATACCTGAATAACAGGTGTAGTAATTCTATTTTTAACTATGGCGACAGCTTTTGTGGGGTATGTACTTCCATGGGGGCAGATATCTTTTTGAGGAGCCACAGTTATTACTAACTTATTTTCAGCTGTCCCTTATATTGGGGGGAATCTTGTAGAATGAATATGAGGAGGATTCGCAGTAGATAACGCTACTCTAACTCGGTTTTTTGCTTTACATTTTCTCCTGCCTTTTGTCATCGCTGCTATAGTAGGGGCCCATATTTTATTTCTTCATCAGACAGGTTCTAACAACCCTCTTGGAGTAAACAGAAACATAGATAAAATCCCCTTTCATCCCTATTTCAGTTATAAAGATGTTTTAGGATTCCTCATCCTACTACTAATACTAGTAATTATCTCACTACTCTCCCCCTATGTTTTGGGAGACCCAGACAATTTTATTCCTGCCAACCCCCTAGTTACTCCAGAGCACATTAAACCTGAATGGTATTTCTTATTTGCTTATGCTATCCTACGTTCAATTCCCAACAAGCTAGGAGGAGTAATTGCGCTAGTACTAGCTGTAGCTATTATCGGTATTCTTCCTTTCACACAAAAAAGAAACTTCCGGTGTATCACGTTTTACCCCATATCAAAAGCCCTTTTTTGATCATTTATTATAACAGCGGTACTTTTGACTTGAATTGGAGGGATACCTGTGGAGGATCCATACATCCTAATTGGCCAAATTCTTACGGCAGTGTACTTTTCTTTTTTCTTAACCAGTCCTTTAGCCAACCTAGGATGGGATGAATTAATATCTAAATAGTCAAAAGACCCAAAATTTAAGGGTTCATCAATAATTATAAGGATTATTTATATAATGTATAGTTTTTAGAAAATAGTAAGAGTAAAAATTTACATAATCTACTCTATCAAAGTAGCCCTTTTAATCAGGCACCTTACTACTGTTATTTAATTTATTATGTTAAAAGAGGGTTCTAACCCATTAATAGATTTACAATCTACCACCTAAAATTCAGCCATCTTTTATAAGCGAGAAACCCCTAAGGTTAAATTTATCTTTGCAGGATAAAATTTTTTTTAAATTATCTCACCATATTAGCATAACCAATGTATTTATACCCATGTATAAGAAGATTATGTGTAAAGTAACAGGTAAAATTCTTTTCCAAGCTAAGCCCATAAGCTTATCATAACGATAACGAGGTAGGGTACCACGAAGTCATAGAACTAAGAAGACTAATATCATTGATTTGAGGAAATATCAAAGGTTTAATCTTCTACCAAAAAATAAGGACACCATGACCGAACACATCAAAATAATTATTCTATACTCGCCCAAAAACAACAGAGCAAAACTCCCCGATCTGTACTCTACATTAAACCCTGAAACTAACTCTGACTCTCCCTCCGCGAAATCGAAAGGAGTTCGGTTCATCTCTGCTAGACAAGATACAACTCAAACTAAAGATAGAAAATAAAAAAAGAAGAAAAGGACTACTGGACTCTGGAACTCTAAAAAATCCTCTAAACTATACTCACCAGTAAATAAAATGAAACATAGTACTACTATAGCTAGGCTTACTTCATAAGAAATTGTCTGGGCAACCCCTCGGAGGCCCCCTAGCAATGCATATTTAGAATTAGAAGATCAACCAGCAATTATCAAAGGGTATACCCCCAACCTTAAAACACACAAAAAGAAGAAGAAACCAAAATCCAAGTCAAAAAATCCTCTTCTAAAGGGTATCAGCACTCAAAGAAAAAGAGCTATAAAAAACATAAAAACGGGGCAAAAATAATATAATGAAAAATTAGAGACTGTTGACCAATTCTGTTCTTTGGTAAATAGTTTGATAGCATCAGAAAAGGGTTGAAGGATTCCTATGGCCCCTACCTTATTAGGGCCCTTTCGGATTTGTACGTAACCAAGAACCTTGCGCTCTAATAAAGTGAGAAATGCGACTGAGATAAGTACACAAATTAGTACAATTAAGTAATAAACGATTAACACTATAAATTGAAGAAATCTAATCTTCATCTTCAGATTCTAAGTCTGCCACATTGCTCTGCCAAATTTATTTAATAATTAATTAATCATAATCTTTAAGTATAAATATTACTTCTAATTGGTCCTTTCGTACTAAATTAAAAAACAGGAAATAAAAGATAGAAACCAACCTGGCTCTCGCCGGTCTGAACTCAGATCATGTAAAAGTTTATAGGTCGAACAGACCTAAATCTAAGAATACTGCTTCTTAGTTTAATTTTAGTCCAACATCGAGGTCGCAAACCTTTCTGTCGATTAGAACTCTCAAGAAAGATTACGCTGTTATCCCTAAGGTAACTTATTCTTTTAATCTTTTTTAAGGATCAAAAATTTTTCAATTGAAATTTTAAAAATAAAAAGTTTTTCTTATCTAAATGTCGCCCCAACAAAATATTTTAATTATTTACAATTACCTATATTATTTAAAAACAAATAACCTAAATATAAAACTCTATAGGGTCTTCTCGTCTTTTTATTATATTTTAGCTTTTTCACTAAAAAATTAAATTCAAAATGTTACTTTCAAAAAAGTCAATTTCTCGTTAAACCATTCATTCTAGTCTTCAATTAAAAGACAAATTATTATGCTACCTTAGCACAGTCAATATACCGCGGCTCTTTAATTCATCAGTGAGCAGGCCCTACCTCTTAATAAAGAGGAAATGTTTTTGTTAAACATTCGGAAATTTTTTTGCCGAGTTCTTTAAAAGTGTTAATTTATCTCAAGCTTTTAGGATATTATTAATCATTTGCTTTGTACTTTGTAATCTACTAATTTAATCATTTTTTCTACTATAATTTGGTTTTTAGATAGTTTTCTTAATTTTAGAATCCTTAGTAAATTTCTTACTTTAAACAATTAATTATAACATTTTAAAAAAGCTAATTTCAAGCCTATGGTAAAGGTTAATGGTCTTTTAAGTATTGCTAAAGTGAATTGGAGATCATCCCCCAATTCTTATCTATGCGGCTAAAGAAAGATAAAGTATTATTATTCTTCAAGTGCAAGCTGAACTAAATTCATTTTGAAAACAACCAGATATCAATAAAATCGGTTAGCATTTAACCACTAGTTTAAATTATTTAACTATTATACTACATAGAATCGCTTAATATAAACTAGATCTTTTATTTTCGGGGGATAAAGGTAATTTAATAATTTGAATAACCCTAATACAAAAGGTACTTATAAACTAATACTATTTAGATATGGAATTTTCTTTTATTTCAAATTTCCCTGACGGTACTGTTTCTCTGTGCTCATGTTTCATTTCATGTAATTACTTTGTATATCTTTTTCTTTTTTAAAGTTAAAATGAGCTTTCTATTATAATTAGGAGCCCTGCCGAATTAGGCAAGCAACTCTTCAGTGTAAATGAAACGCTTATAAAGCTTGCTCCCAACGAGTACAACTTCCGTTGCACTCACCTTGTTACGACTTATCTCATAAAAAGAGAGCGACGGGCGGTTTGTACACAAAATATTGCTCAAATCAAACTTATAATAAAGTTTTACTATTAAATCCTCCTTTAAAGCTAATTTAGATTACTTATCCGTAATTATTCAATTAATTGTAACCCACCTCTCTCTTTCCTATAAGCTACACCTTTACTTGAAGTAAATTTAGATTAAATTGTAGATAGATTTCTAAAGAAACTAACTGACAACAGCGGTATATAAACTGATTTCTAAGGAAAGTAGGGAAATCGTGGACCATCGTTAATAGGGCAGGTTCCTCTAAAAGGATATTTTGCCGCCAAATCCAATAAATTTTACCTAGAGTTACTAGTCTAAAACAGATTTAGAGGCTTTAACAGGGTATCTAATCCTGGTCATTTGTACCTCCTACTATTTTGGAAACCATTAGTTCATATCCTCTATTAGATTCTACCCTATTAGTGAACCGAGTCTGAATGAGAGTGTTCCAAAATTGTTTTATAAAGGTTTTTAAGCTTGAGAATAGCGTATGACCGCGGTTGCTGGCACGCTATTTACCTACTCTAAGTTATCTTACCGGCACTAGCTTGGCTTAACACCAGTTTAAACTACTGTGTTTATCCAAAATTTCATTTAGGGGGAAATTTCACACTTTTATTTACATGTAAAACAGAAAAATAGCTCAAATTACAACTTGGACCACAACGATCACTTGTGCTATAAATGATTAAAATTTATGGCTGGACCCATTAATTCTTTCTTTATTTTGTTACTTTATCATATTTTTGTACTATTACATGCTCAGTAGAACTCGACATCCCCAAAAATATTACTTTAAAAGCCCATCCGAGACTATTGACAGATCCTAAATAGTACCTTGACACCCACTAAAAGGGAATCGCCAGTAGGGTATCCGAGGGAGATGAAAACACATAATCTTATCTAAGATATTCTATAAACCTATAAATTGTACAATATTTATTGTATTTAAACGGTAAAAAAAAAAAGATATTCTTTAGTTAATTATTTTTTTCCTTCTTCTATTTTTATTTAAAAGTTCTAAACCTGAAAATTTTTTTTTATTAGTAGATATGAGATTAATCTATTTTTTAATACCGGTTAATCTTAGGTGATTATAAGAGTAGTAATAGGTAAAACTACTTGACTGACAGGAAAGTGTATGTTTTGAAAACATCTAATGACGGTTCGAATCCCTCAGTAGTTTGTCGTCTAATAATTGATAATTAACTCCGTAACCTTTTAAAAGACCTGAAAAATTAAGTTTTGCTCAGGTTTAGTAGATAACAATAGATGATTTTATTAATACCGTACTGGGGTTATCTTTAATTTAGGCCCATCCTTAGGTTAAAAGCCTAAAGCTTTAAGTTAAGCTACGGTACGGTTTAGTAGATATTTTGTTCTAATAATTGAAAGCAAAAATTAGCTTTAATAACAGTAGACTCGAACTACTCCCCTTTCAATCAAAATGAAATGTGCCTTAAACACCAGATATTAGTTTAAATTTAAAAAAAGGTAAGCTAAGTTAAGCTTTTGGGCTCATACCCCAACTATAGTAGTTATACTCCTCTTTATTGTATGTATATTTTCCTCCTTTTATTTATGTATTTTTTTTAATTACTAGAACATTGATAGTTGTTTCATCCTCCTCATTTTTTAGAATATGATTAGGTCTTGAATTAAATATTTTATCTTTTATCCCAATAATGAACTTCCCTAACGAAACTAAGAAAGCTGCTGAATCCTCGATTAAGTATTTCTTAATTCAATCCATTGCCTCCTCAATCATTTTATTCTCCGCAATTTGAATTTTCCTGTATAGATCTTCTTCTATTATTTTCATGCTTAATCTTATAATAAATACGGCCTTGGCTACTAAACTTGGCTTAGCCCCTTTTCATGCTTGATTCCCCGAGGTTATAGAGGGCCTTTCCTGATCCAACTCACTTATTTTAATGACCTGGCAAAAAATTTCCCCTATAGTTATACTTTCGATATTTTTTAACTCTTACTACATTATTAGTCTAGCTGTTGTTTCAGCCGCAGTTGGGGCTATCTCCGGGTTAAACCAAACTTCTCTACGAAAAATTTTAGCTTTTTCTTCAATCTCCCATATAGGCTGGATACTTAGAATTATGAGATTTAATGATTCATTGTGGGCCAACTACCTTTTAATTTATTTTATTCTCTCATTTGTAAGCTGTGTATCGTTCTGGTTTTTTGACTTAAATTTCTTATCCCAATTATTTATATTGAAAGACGCTACAATTAAGACCCTAGTGTTTCTTAATCTCTTATCAACGGGTGGCATACCACCTCTATTGGGGTTTCTTGCTAAATTAAATGGGTTTGCCGCAATATCGACAAATATGCCAATATTTTTAATCCTAGTTTTTAGAAGATTGATTACTTTATTTTTTTACACCCGAATTTGTATGTCGGCTTTTACTCTATCCCAGGAAAATTTTCTCCCTAATATTATTGGTCCTAAAAAAAAGGACATGCTGACTAATAGATTTATCTTAATTATATCCACTATTGCATTTTCTCCTGCATGTTTTATAATTTTTTAATGTCTTAGGTTAATTAAAACCTTGGGCCTTCAAAGTCCAATATAAAGTAAGTTCTTTAGACATTATTTAGATCGCGACAATGGTTATTTTCTACAAACCATAAAGAC